AAAACAGACTCATTGATCGGGATGGCGAAACAAACCAGAGACTAATTCCTTCATTTATTGGGAAAAGAAAAGTCATGAGTTAACCCTACAACTGAAATAGCGACGAAAAGAGTAAATATTCGCCCGTGAAAACTTTATTTTCTTGGATTGATAATTTTTGGTCAATACAATAGGATAAAAAGCAAAACAAAATAAAGATTCGTTATAACATAAAAAAAATACGATATTTAAAAATTTAAAATAGAAATATTTATATGTTTAGTTAGCTAAAAAAACAAGATATACAAATGAATAATAGACAAGTTGAAAATTTTATTATTCGCGAGGAGCTGGATGAGAAGAAACTCTCATGTCCAGTTCTGTAGTAGAGGTGGAATTCAGAACCAACCATCAACTATAACCCCAAAAGAACCAGATTTCGTAAACAACATAGAGGAAGAATGAAGGGAATATCTTATCGAGGTAATCATATTTCTTTCGGTAAATATGCTCTTCAGGCACTTGAACCTGCTTGGATCACGTCTAGACAAATAGAAGCAGGTCGACGAGCAATGACACGAAATGCACGCCGCGGTGGAAAAATATGGGTACGTATATTTCCAGACAAACCGGTTACAGTAAGACCCGCAGAAACACGTATGGGTTCGGGGAAAGGATCCCCTGAATATTGGGTAGCTGTTGTTAAACCAGGTCGAATACTTTATGAAATAGGTGGAGTAACAGAAAATATAGCCAGAAGAGCGATTTCAATAGCATCGTCCAAAATGCCTATACGAACTCAATTCATTATTTCGGGATAAAAAGAATCAAAAGAAAAAGGTCTTGGGGATAAAAAAACAACCCCGGGTGCCGGTTTCTTTCTTTGGACAAACAATATTTCTTTTTTTTTTTTTTTCTTCACTCTTTGCTTTGCATTGAAAGAATAGATTCTAAAAAAATGATATGATTCAACCTCAGACCCTTTTGAATGTAGCGGATAACAGCGGGGCTCGAGAATTGATGTGTATTCGAATCATAGGAGCTAGCAATCGTCGATATGCTCATATCGGTGACGTTATTGTTGCTGTGATCAAAGAAGCAGTGCCAAATATGCCCCTAGCAAGATCAGAGGTGGTCAGAGCTGTAATTGTACGTACTTGTAAAGAACTCAAACGTGATAACGGTATGATAATACGATATGATGACAATGCTGCGGTTGTCATTGACCAAGAAGGAAACCCCAAAGGAACTCGAGTTTTTGGTGCAATTGCCCGGGAATTGAGACAGTTAAATTTTACTAAAATAGTTTCATTAGCTCCGGAGGTATTGTAGGGTCTTCTAAAATAAAATAAGATAAGACCATCATATGGTTATCATATGGTTATAGTAAGGTATTTGAAAGAAAGAGATTAAGAAATATATTCAGAATTTTTAGTAGATTGTGTCTCACGCATATGCCTTTAATTTAAATTCATAAACAAATAAGTAAAAAACAAGAAAAACATGTTGATTATATCAAAATCGGGGAGCACCAAGAATTTTAATTCACCATGGGTAGGGATACTATTGCTGACATAATAACCTCTATACGAAACGCTGATATGGATAGAAAAAGGGTGGTTCGAATAGCATCTACTAATATCACTGAAAATATTGTTAAAATACTTTTACGAGAAGGTTTTATCGAAAACGTGAGAAAACATCAAGAAACCAAAAAAGATTTTTTGGTTTTAACCCTACGGCATAGAAGGAATAGGAAAAGGCCTTATAGAAATTTTTTAAATTTAAAACGGATCAGTCGGCCTGGTCTACGAATCTATTCGAACTACCAACGAATTCCTAGAATTTTAGGTGGGATGGGAATTGTAATTATTTCTACTTCTCGAGGTATAATGACAGACCGAGAGGCTCGACTAGAACGAATTGGTGGAGAAGTTTTGTGTTATATATGGTAATCCTTCTAATATACGAATTGGGTCCGAAACTTCTTATTTGTGAAAACAAAAAGAAAAGGGGCGGGTTGTCTAATATCGTTCCTCCTCCATCAGTTGATACTTCAAGGAGGCTTTACCTGGAATGAAAGAACAAAAATGGATTCATGAAGGTTTAATTACTGAATCCCTTCCCAACGGTATGTTCCGGATTCGCTTAGATAATCAAGATATGATCCTAGGTTATGTTTCAGGAAAGATCCGACGTAGTTTTATACGGATACTACCGGGCGATAGAGTAAAAATTGAAGTAAGTCGTTATGATTCAACTAGAGGACGTATAATTTATCGACTTCGCAATAAGGATTCGAAAGATTAGGTGTTTTTATCAACTTCAACATTTCTTTCGTGGGAATATGATTCGAGATGAAAAATTGCAAGAAACCTATTTTCTTCCAAAAAGTAGATTAAGAATTAAAATGAGGAATGCCAAATATGAAAATAAGAGCTTCTGTTCGTAAAATTTGTGAAAAATGTCGACTAATCCGTAGGCGGGGACGAATTATAGTAATTTGTTCCAACCCAAGACA